CCCAACTTGATGGTAAGAAATTCCGGGATCTAGAAATTCATTTCGTACAATTGAACCTTTTCAAACTGTTTCTTTTTGAGAACCAAAAAAACTTGTGCCAAAATAACAGATGCGAAGAAGAACAAAAGGCCTTGGACGCGCAATGGATCCTGAAGAACTATTTCTGCATCCCCTTGACCAAACCCTCCCACATTAGGATTGCTTGTTAATGGTTGATCAAGCTTGATCGATTCCCCCTCTGAAACAAGAAGTTCTGGCCCGGGAGGTATAATATTAATCACTTGGCGTCCATCCGACGAATCGACTATGGATATTTCATATCCGCCTTTTTCTTTACGTAGTATTTTTTTTACTATACCTGTTGACGTAGCATTATAGACCGTATTGTTACTCTTGCTACCATCAGGATAGATCTGTCCCCTTCCTCGGTTTCCCCCTACATATATGGGATATTTTAAGAAATTAACGTCTTTTTTCGTAGCGGGATCGGGGGAAAGAATGGGAAAGACAATTTCACTATATTTCTTACCGGGAACAGGGCCTATCACAAGAATATTTTTTTTATTGGGACGATAACTCTGAAAAGAGAGATTTCCTATCTTTTCTTTCAACTCAGGAGAAATACGGTCGGGCGGCGCTAATTCGAATCCCTCGGGCAAAATAAGAACAGCACCCACATTCAACCCTCCCTTTTTCCCATTAGCAAGAACTTGTTTCAGCTGCATATCATAAGGGATTCGAAGAACTGCTTCAAATACAGTATCAGGAAGCACAGCTTGGGGAACTTCAATATCCACAGGCTTATTAGCTAAATGGCAATTGGCACATACAATTCGTCCAGTTGCTTCCCGTGGGTTTTCATAACCCTGCTGCGCAAAAATGGGATATGCATTTGAAATAGATGTCCGAGTTATTACGTATATCATGATCGATACAGAAATCGATCGAATCATCTGTTCCTTTAACCAAGAAAAAGTATTTCTATTTTCCATGTCCAATCACGGATCCGGAATTTCTACAATAAATTAGATAGGTAGCTAAGCTAATCTAGTTCCCTATACACGAGTCTGTTGTCATTCTACTGCAACAGCTGTACTGGAATGATGAATACCTTGAGCAGGTAGAAATAGAAAGAATTTTGCTAAAAAGGAAAAGGCCCTCTTTCTAAAGGAAGAAAGATACTCATTTGATTAATATTAGGAAATCAAATGAGTGAGTTTATGCTTCACTAATTGAATGATAAATGACTACAAGCGAAGGAGATAGACGGTTTAAACAAAAAAAGACCCAAAATTTCAAACACGTGTCTAGAATCACAGGAAAACTACAAACAAAAATAGTGAAAATTAGCTCGTTAGGAGCCCATCCAAGATCGTTGTAGACCCAACGAATTAGTAGTTCCCAGCCGCGGGTGGAGTGAAATCCAACAAAAAAATCAGTAACTAAAAGAATAAAAAAAGCTTTTATTGAGTCATTTAAGTTATAGAAGAATTCCTGAACCCAAGAATTCAAAATGACAAGTTCCTCTTTACCCAGAAAAAAAGAACCACTTAGAATAGCCAAACAGATTATATTTGTCGAGAAATGCAAAATGATATGGAGATGATCCTCATTATCTATTTTGGCCAATTGTATTATTTCCTTTTGTATTCCTATAGGAAGTTTTTGTACATGTGTCTTCGGTTTCTCTTTTATCATTTCGTCCAAGAGAAAAAGTTCTTCTAATTCTATGAATCCGTCTAGAACCCTTTTCTCTTTAATATCAGTTAAGAGAGTTTCGGATTGCCTGGTATTCCACCAATTCTTAATCCAAAGTTCCAGACATTTGTTAAAAGAGAAAGAAACTCCCCAGGGTAAAAGTACGATAAATACAAGATATAGGAAAGAAGGCAATGCTTTCTTTTTTTTCATTTTTGATCTGTAAATTGAGTTGTTAATGAATCCGCTTCATTCGCTGATTCTATTTCATTCGCTGACTCTATATGATATTTCTTTTCTTTGAAGCAAAAATTCTACAACAAGCTTTGAGACCTTGTGTTTGTATCTATTTCTCTTTTTGTCTACTAGTGGAATTTCTTTGTATTGGGTTCTTTCTTAGATCTAAATGGAGTGGAATAGAGAAATAGAATAAAAAATTGCATATTAAAAAGGAAGAAGATTATGCCATATATCTAACTTGGACAAAACAAATTAGAAGCATTTTTCTCTTATCCTCGTTTGTTCCTTCCTTTAGATAAATACTCGAAAATCCCCTTACAATTGACAAGGGAAAAAAATTTACAATTGGTACTCAAAATACTTCAATTGGTACGCGCAAGAAATAGGCCAATTCGGCAGCTTTTTGTTCAATTTCTCGTGGAGTAAAAAACTTCTCATCAGTACGAGTCAAGGGAATGACCCCCTGGCCCCGGATTTCCATATAAAGGATACGACCTGGATAAAGACCCTCTTTAACCTGAATTCTAATTGATTGGATATCCCGCACAAGGAATCGAAGGAAGATGCGACGTTTTATTCCAGGGAATCCCCAACGAAAAATGCACACTACTCCCTCTTTTCTATCGAATCGGTCATAACCACTGCCTACATTCCACAAAATAGTGCACCACAAATAGGAGCTAATGAATAGGCCCGCGATTCCGTAGAAAGACATCACGACCCCCTGTGGAAAAAAAAGAATTTGTTGAGATGGAAGTACGGATATCATATTCTTACCAAGATAACTGGAAGCCCCAACCGCTAAGAATCCTAATGAACCTAGAAAAAGAATACAGGCCCAGAAAAAATTACCTCTTTTTCGAGAACCTTTTAGAAGTTCTATCCATATGTGTTCTGATCGCCAATTCATATTAGATATACTAAATCCAGCAGCGGTTAATTGAAATTGAGAGAATAAGCTAAATGATTTTTACTTTACTTTTTTTGATTCTGAAATCGCCTTCAGTAGCTAGTACTCCTGTAAAATAATTGGTTAGATACATTGACTTTCTATTCAAAAAAAATTCGTGGATCCACTAAAAAAAAACTGGCTATACTCGGCTACGCATAGGCATGCATTTATGCTGGTAGCCTATATCCGCATCCATAGACGTTTTTCATTTGTGTATAGAAAGAGCTACATACCCTATCATATTATATTACTTACGCTAAAAAATATCTGTATTATGATCCTGGAAATACATTGAGAAAATTTGGCCCCGTCGGTTCTATACAATCTTATTTTTCTGCACATAAAGAAATAAGGAAGCCATTGCAATTGCCGGAAATACTAAGCCTACTAAAGGCACGAAAATAGAGGGTAAGTTAAAATCTGTCATAGAATAGGTGTCTCAATTCAAATTTACTATTTCTATCTATTCGAAATATATCTTAAGATTCTTATGATATAATTAAGTATATCTATTATAAAGAATATTGACTATTGTATTTTTTAGTTTGCAAAATAAAGAATTTTTATAGAATACTCTAGTATGCTATATCTAAAAAAAAAATGAATGGAATGGATAATAAGAAAGTTGCAAAAAAGGGAACTAATTAAAAAGATTTGATTTTTCTTTTCCCATTCTCATGGCCTTTCTATCCTTCTAATCGAACTTAAAATTGGATTCAAAAGAAAGCAATTGTGAAAATGAAAGAAATCCCTCTTTCAGAATACCCTTTAATAAAAAGTAGAAGTGGGATAGAATACCCGGTTGAAGGGTAATGATCATACGTCTGTAATGCATTGTATGTCCCAGAATAGGTCCCATTCTTCTACCCTTTCCGGGTAGTCGATGGCTATTCACAGCTACTACCTTAACACCAAAAAAGAGTTCGACCTAATGCTTTATTTCTGTCTTAGTGAATCCCGATTCGACATTAAAAGTATATTGATTCTTTCCCAATAAATGAAGACTCTTTTCTGTAAATACTGCGTATTTGATTCCATTATCGTATGATAATACTTTATTTTTATTTATATTTGTTTATTGTATTATACCTTTCTATATTCTAGATATATAGAATAGAAGAATCTCGATTTGTCAAGTTTCATGATCGTATCAAGATCTATTTAAATTCAGCTCAATCTTTTTCTAAAAAAAAAAAAGATTGAGCTGAATTTAATTGCAATCAATTAGAAGAATAAAGAAGAATTACTGCATTTCGTAACTGATTTTTTTCTTTCTTTCTATTTTGCTTCTTTTTTATTTAGACCTTCTTTATATCTAGTTTTATCTACTTAATCGATGGTATCTACCGGCTTGAACTCGAATTTGATCGCCTTCCATACTTCACAAGCTGCGGCTAGTTCAGGACTCCATTTGCAAGCTTGTTCGATAATTGCATTACCTTCACGAGCAAGATCGCGCCCTTCGTTACGAGCTTGTACACAGGCTTCTAAAGCCACTCGATTAGCTGCTGCACCAGGTGCATTCCCCCAAGGGTGTCCTAAAGTTCCTCCACCAAATTGTAATACGGAATCGTCTCCAAAGATTTCGGTCAGAGCTGGCATATGCCAAACATGAATACCCCCGGAAGCCACCGGTATAACACCTGGCATGGATACCCAGTCCTGAGTGAAAAAGACACCGCGAGAACGATCTTTCTCAATAAAATCATCGCGCAATAAATCAACAAAACCTAAAGTCATTTCGCGTTCCCCTTCTAACTTACCTACTACTGTACCGGCGTGGACATGATCTCCCCCAGACATACGCAATGCTTTAGCTAATACACGGAAATGCATACCATGATTTTTCTGTCTATCAATAACTGCATGCATTGCTCGGTGAATGTGAAGAAGTAGGCCGTTGTCGCGGCAATAATGAGCCAAACTAGTATTTGCGGTGAATCCTCCAGTTAAGTAGTCATGCATTACAATAGGAACCCCTAATTCCCTTGCAAATACAGCTCTCTTAATCATTTCTTCGCATGTACCTGCAGTCGCATTCAAGTAATGCCCCTTGATTTCACCGGTTTCAGCCTGTGATTTATAAATTGCTTCGGCACAAAAGACAAAACGGTCTCTCCAGCGCATAAATGGTTGTGAGTTTACGTTTTCATCATCTTTAGTAAAATCAAGTCCACCGCGTAGACACTCATAACACGCTCTACCATAATTTTTTGCGGATAATCCCAATTTTGGTTTAATAGTACATCCCAATAAAGGACGACCATACTTGTTCAACTTATCCCTTTCAACTTGGATACCATGAGGCGGACCTTGGAAAGTTTTTGAATAAGTAGGAGGAATTCGTAGATCCTCCAAACGTAGAGCGCGTAGGGCTTTGAAACCAAATACGTTACCCACAATGGAAGTAAACATGTTAGTAACAGAACCCTCTTCAAATAGGTCTAATGGATAAGCTACATAACAGATATATTGATCCTCTTCCCCAGGAACGGGCTCGATGTGATAGCATCGTCCTTTGTAACGATCAAGACTGGTAAGTCCATCAGTCCAAACAGTTGTCCATGTACCAGTAGAAGATTCCGCAGCTACTGCAGCCCCTGCTTCTTCAGGCGGAACCCCGGGCTGAGGAGTTACTCGGAATGCTGCCAAGATATCAGTATCCTTGGTTTCGTACTCCGGGGTGTAGTAAGTCAATTTATAATCCTTAACACCAGCTTTAAATCCAACACTTGCTTTAGTTTCTGTTTGTGGTGACATAAGTCCCTCCCTACAACTCATGAATTAAGAATTCTCACAACGACAGGGTCTACTCGATATGGATTAGGCGTAAATGAAACCTTTGCAAAAATCTGAAAAAAGGATATTCAATTAATATCAACTCAATAAATAAAAAAGGGAGTATGCTTAAGTTAATTAATATGTTTCATTCATATATAAAGCGGACACCCTGTGTACGTTCTATCCTATAGGAAAGGAATTCTACTATAGGAATTCGATAAGAATTGAGTTGTTGTTATGGTAAGTTAACATGGTTCGTTATTAAACCGTGGATTTGATTCACCAAATCCATCATTATTGTATACTCTTTGATAGATATAGCGCAACCCAAATCAATCCCTAATCCTTATTTTAGGATTTTACAAGTTCTTAATGGCCCCTTTCTTATTTTGAATCTACTAAATACTAAGAAAATTCTCTGTTGACAGCAATCTATGCTTCACAGTAGTATATATTTTGTATATCGAAGTCCTAGATAGGAAAGTAGAGTAGGCACAGATCCTTCACAAAAGGCGAAATATATATGAAAACAAAAAAAATATTGATTGAACTTTCCAACGGACTCATTGCATGAGTAAATGATTGAATGGGATTTGCTTGGGCAACGAAATCAAGTGCTAGTTCCCTTTTCTTTTTTATTGAATTAACTAATTCATTTCCTTTTGACTTTTGGATTTTTGGATATTTTTTTTGATTTGATTTGGCATTATTCAACAAAAAAAAAAAGAAAAATTTCGACAAATTCCTTTTTTTTGATAATTAAGTGATAATTATGAGAACCAATCCTACTACTTCGCGTCCTGGGGTTTCCACAATTGAAGAAAAAAGCGCAGGGCGTATTGATCAAATTATTGGACCCGTGCTGGATATCACTTTTCCCCCGGGCAAGTTGCCTTATATTTATAATGCTTTGATAGTCAAGAGTCGAGACACTGCCGATAAGCAAATTAATGTGACTTGTGAGGTACAACAATTATTAGGAAATAATAGAGTTAGAGCTGTAGCTATGAGTGCTACAGACGGCTTGATGAGAGGAATGGAAGTGATTGACACGGGAGCTCCTCTCAGTGTTCCAGTCGGTGGAGCTACTCTCGGACGAATTTTTAACGTTCTTGGGGAGCCTATTGACAATTTGGGTCCTGTAGATACTAGTGCAACATTCCCTATTCATAGATCCGCGCCTGCCTTTATCGAGTTAGATACGAAATTATCTATCTTTGAAACAGGTATTAAGGTGGTCGATCTTTTAGCTCCTTATCGACGTGGAGGAAAAATCGGACTATTTGGAGGAGCAGGAGTAGGTAAAACAGTACTCATCATGGAATTAATCAATAACATTGCTAAAGCTCATGGAGGCGTATCCGTATTTGGCGGAGTAGGGGAACGGACTCGTGAAGGAAATGATCTTTATATGGAAATGAAGGAATCCGGAGTAATTAATGAAAAAAATATTGAGGAATCAAAGGTAGCTCTAGTCTATGGCCAAATGAATGAACCGCCGGGAGCTCGTATGAGAGTTGGTTTAACTGCCCTAACTATGGCAGAATATTTCCGAGATGTTAATAAGCAAGACGTGCTTTTATTCATCGATAATATCTTTCGTTTTGTTCAAGCAGGATCGGAAGTATCCGCCTTATTAGGGAGAATGCCCTCTGCAGTGGGTTATCAACCTACCCTTAGTACAGAAATGGGTTCTTTGCAAGAAAGAATTGCTTCTACCAAAAAGGGATCTATAACTTCGATCCAAGCGGTTTATGTACCTGCAGACGATTTGACCGACCCTGCTCCTGCCACAACATTTGCACATTTGGACGCTACTACCGTACTTTCCAGAGGATTAGCTTCCAAGGGTATTTATCCCGCAGTAGATCCTTTAGATTCAACCTCAACTATGTTACAGCCTCGGATCGTTGGCAACGAACATTATGAAACTGCGCAAAGAGTTAAGGAAACTTTACAACGTTACAAAGAACTTCAGGACATTATCGCAATTCTTGGGTTGGATGAATTATCGGAGGAGGATCGTTTAACTGTAGCAAGAGCGCGCAAAATTGAGCGGTTCTTATCACAACCGTTCTTTGTGGCAGAAGTTTTTACTGGTTCTCCAGGAAAGTATGTTGGTCTTGCAGAAACTATTAGGGGATTTCAACTAATCCTTTCCGGAGAATTAGATGGCCTACCCGAACAGGCTTTTTATTTGGTGGGGAACATCGATGAAGCTAGCACGAAAGCTATAAACTTAGAAGAGGAGAGCAAATTGAAGAAATGAAATTAAATCTTTATGTACTGACTCCTAAACGAATTATTTGGGATTGTGAAGTGAAAGAAATCATTTTATCTACTAATAGTGGCCAAATTGGTGTATTACCAAACCACGCCCCCATTAATACAGCTGTAGATATGGGTCCTTTGAGAATACGCCTCCTCAACGACCAATGGTTAACCGCGGTTCTGTGGAGCGGTTTTGCGAGAATAGTTAATAATGAGATCATCATTTTAGGAAATGATGCAGAACTGGGTAGTGACATTGATCCAGAAGAAGCTCAACAGGCACTTGAAATAGCCGAAGCTAACTTGAGTAGAGCTGAGGGTACGAAAGAATTGGTTGAAGCGAAGCTAGCTCTCAGACGAGCTAGGATACGAGTGGAGGCTGTCAATTGGATTCCCCCATCCAATTGAAAACAATCCAAAGGTTTCGTTGATACAAAGAAAAAGGAAAGAAGGGTAGAAAAAGTTATTAGATAGCGAAACGAAGTAAGTCCAATGCTATCTAGTAATTTTTCTACCTACCTACCTACTATTGGATTTGAACCAATGACTCCCGCCGTATGAAAGCAGTACTCTAACCACTGAGTTAAGTAGGCAATTTATCACCAAAAAAGAAGCCACATTACTTCGATCGATTATAGATCGAATCCTTTTTATAAGCAATACCGCTCCATTATTTGTCTGTTATTCCGTTATTGGTATGTTTGTTATATAGTAAACGGATCAATGGGATATCCTCTGGCATTAGAGAATATTCATCTTGACAAGAAATTATCTATATGTTAAGATATCTCTGACAAGGGCTATAGCTCAGTTCGGTAGAGCAACTCGCTTACACGTGCGCCAATGCTTTTCAAGGGAACTTATTATGCTATGAACATAATTGACCTATTGCAAAATCAATGTCTTACTTCATAGATTCGAGAGAATAGGAGAACAGTAGCCTGACAAACAGTCGGTTCAGTCCGATTCAGGTGCCAATTCCGGTGCCTAATCAAATAGAACCCCTATTGATTTGCTAGTTGATAAGGTAAATATCCAGCCCACTCAATGCTAGGCGTAATGAGGATAAGGGCCTCCAAAAAAACTTCTTTTCGTTCTATGAACTTTAAGGTGTATGAAGTCTCATAGTCAACTCTTGCAGCAGAACGATAGAGACTCCATGTCACTTAGGTTGATTTAATTTAGGCCGGAGGCAGACCTAAGTCAAGGTAATCCTCCTTTGAAACACTTTGGTATTGCTCCTAGATAGATCATAATAAAAATAATCAATCAGAGCACAGGGAGCCATCTTATTATCTTTTCGTAAAGAAAAACTATGGTGGATTAACTGATCTTTACATCAGTTGATGAAAGAGCCCAATGCAGAAAAATGCATGTTGGGTCTTTGAAACAGTTCGAATCATTTCGATAATAATCTGTTTGATCTGTTTTACCGAGAAGGTCTACGGTTCGAATCCGTATAGCCCTAATATATATGTCTTTTTTTTAGATTTTAGGATGGATATCCTATGTTTCCTTTAGTATAGTTTTCTTTTCTTTATTAGTACTTGTTTATAGACTCGATGGTCGCTTGCGCCATAGAATAGAGATAAAAGCATTACCATAGGCTCATTCATCGAAAATCATAGAGACAGGAAAAGAAAAAAGAATTTCTATCAAATCAATAGAAGGAAGGATCCCTTACCTGATTTGAATTCCATCCTCCTTCAAATAGGATATGCTCTAAGTCCCTAGACTTTCCTATAATGACTGCAATGATTTTCTCCATTTTGCGAATTCCCATTTTATTTGAAGTATATTACTGTATATACATACATTATCTAAACGGATCCACTTTAAATTTGAAATAGAAAAAATAGAAAAAAAAAAAAAAGAGTAAATAATAAAATAGGATATTCTGTTTCATAATTCTGAAATAGAGTTCTTTTTTTTTGTATTACTCCTCATTAGGCTGCATACATTAGTCATCCTATTTTATTTTAATTAGGTTCTAATCTAATTAGTAGTAAGTATTTTCTTTTTTATTTAATAGTCTCTGACTATCCTTAAATAAAGGATAGAGCAATTCTTTTTTCTAGAGATTCTAGGGAAAGCAAGATAAAGTGAAGCGAAAGAGTTTTCTTTGTATAAGAATTAGGTCTATACCATATCTAAATAGAATAGAAATCCAAATAGAATAGAAATCCAAAAGAAAGGGAATGGGGATTCCATTGGATGAATCCTTAAGGAAGACATGGCACAAAAGAAACAAAGGCTAAAGTAAGCGCTCTTTGGTTTGAGCAAAATGGATTCTTGTTTCACCGAGAAAAAGGGAGAAGTTCTGGGTAAATTGACAATGCCAACTTGAATTGACTAATTAAGTTCCGCCTATTCCACATTAATGGGAGTACATTTATGTTTCTGCTTCACGAATATGATATTTTTTGGACATTTCTAATAATAGCAAGCCTTATTCCTATTTTGGTATTTTGGATTTCAGGACTTTTAGCCCCGGTTAATGAAGGACCAGAGAAGCTTTCTAGTTATGAATCGGGTATAGAACCCATGGGAGGGGCTTGGTTACAATTCCGAATACGCTATTACATGTTTGCGCTAGTTTTTGTTGTTTTTGATGTAGAAACGGTCTTTCTCTACCCTTGGGCAATGAGTTTCGACGTATTGGGTGTATCCGTTTTTATAGAAGCTTTCATTTTCGTGCTTATCCTAGTTGTTGGTTTAGTTTATGCATGGCGAAAAGGAGCCTTGGAATGGTCTTAACTGAATATTTAGAAAAAAAAGAAAAAGAAGGAAAAGATTCCATTGAGACAGTTATGAGTTTGATTGAGTTTCCGTTACTTGACCAAACAAGTTCCAATTCCGTTATTTCAACTACACCAAATGATCTTTCGAATTGGTCAAGACTCTCCAGTTTATGGCCCCTTTTATATGGTACCAGTTGTTGTTTCATTGAATTTGCTTCATTAATAGGCTCACGATTCGATTTTGATCGTTATGGATTGGTACCACGATCAAGTCCTAGGCAAGCGGACCTTATTTTAACAGCCGGTACGGTAACAATGAAAATGGCTCCCTCTTTAGTGCGATTATATGAGCAAATGCCTGAACCAAAATACGTCATTGCTATGGGAGCCTGTACTATTACAGGGGGAATGTTCAGTACGGATTCCTATAGTACTGTTCGGGGAGTTGATAAGTTAATTCCTGTGGATGTCTACTTGCCGGGTTGCCCACCTAAACCAGAGGCTGTTATAGATGCCCTAACAAAACTTCGTAAGAAGATATCCCGAGAAATAGTTGAGGATCGAACTCTATGTCAAAGTCAAAAGAAAAATCGATGTTTTACTACCAGTCACAAGCTTTATGTTCGGCGCAGTACTCATACTGGAACTTACGAGCAAGAATTGCTCCATCAATCACCATCTACTTTAGACATATCTTCGGAAACTTTTTTCAAATCCAAAAGTCCAGTATCTTCTTCCAAATTAGTGAATTAGGAGGGGTTCTTTTGTGCAGAAAAAGAAAGAGCAGTGCAATCTTTCAAACTTACATTTGAAATGTGAAATATTTATACAAAGGGGGAGAGATCAAGACAATGCAGCAGGGTTGGTTATCTAATTGGCTAGTCAAACATGAGGTGGTTCATAGATCTTTGGGCTTCGATCACCGAGGAATAGAGACTTTACAAATAAAAGCAGGAGATTGGGATTCCATTGCTGTCATTTTATATGTATATGGTTACAATTATTTACGTTCCCAATGTGCTTATGACGTAGCACCCGGTGGATCTTTAGCTAGCGTGTATCATCTTACGAGAATACAGTATGGTATAGATAACCCAGAAGAAGTATGCATAAAAGTCTTTGCCCAAAAGGATAATCCTAGAATCCCGTCTGTCTTCTGGGTTTGGAGAAGTGCCGATTTTCAAGAACGCGAATCTTATGATATGATGGGAATTTATTATGATAATCATCCACGCCTTAAACGTATCTTAATGCCTGAAAGTTGGATAGGCTGGCCCTTACGTAAGGACTATATAACCCCCAATTTCTATGAAATACAAGATGCTCATTGAATGATAATAAATTAATGCTCACTTATATAACACAACTCCAGATTTTATTCAAGTCAAGGAATATTTTTACGCTCTGTTCCTAGACGAAACGAAATACCTATTATATTCTAATTAATTATTATTAGAAAAAAAGGTCCAGATAGACTGAGCAAAAAAGGGCTTCATACGAACCGAAAAATAGAATGACTCAAAGAAGTTCCTACCACGAACTTTGTACCGCGCGCATTACTTAGAACAACTAGGAAAGTAAGATAAGCAAGAATAAAAAACAATTCTTCAGAATAGCGGAATACAAAATAAATAAGAAATGCAAAAATGAAGAAAAGGGCACCTAATCTTACCTCCTTCTATACCATAAAGAAAAGAACCAGAGATTTTCACCCTTTTCTAAAAAGAAAAAAAAGACGTGTTTAGAGATTTATCTACTTAGTCTATACTAAGTATATTATATAATATGCACCCCAATCCATCTCGAGGTATTTGTATCAATATCTAATATCTATTTTGTGGATCCCCTTTTTTCTGTGCCAGGAACCAGATTTGAACTGGTGACACGAGGATTTTCAGTCCTCTGCTCTACCAACTGAGCTATCCTGACCTTTTCTTGTGCATCATCCTAGTAGAGTATTTGCATCTATGTCAATTAAAGGGACTAAAAACTCAATAAAGTATTCTATTCCAAATTTGGAAATGAGGGGGGGTAGTCCTATGCATTGTGGATGGCTTACTTAATAATTAATAATCGAGATTCTTTGCCCATACTCTAATAAAAAAGAAATCTATTTAATGAATAGCATAAGATCCATTGAGTTCTCTTCGCACTCCTTTGTGAAAGAGTAGAATGAGAAAGCTAATGAATCTTAAACCCATTGATAAAAGAAAAAAGAGGATAAATACTATGGTTAGGGAATAAAAGAGGGTTTGGGGATAGAGGGACTTGAACCCTCACAACTTATAAAGTCGACGGATTTTCCTTTTACTAGAAATTTCATTGTTGTCAGTATTGACATGTAGAATGGGACTCTCTCTTTATCCTCGTCCGATTAATCTACTTTTTAAAAGATCTCAAAAACAATGAATTGAAGGATTTGATTACTCAATATTCGATTGAAATGGATTCACAATAATTCAAAAAAATTATGAATTTTCTATTTCATAATCATTCCTAATTTCATTCTAAAAAATAAATAAATAAAGAACCTATATTATGATATGGGTTCTGTGATTAATCGTTTGCTATGTCAGTATCTATACGTGTGTATTAGATGTATAAAGCCCTTCTTTCTCCAATTTAGAGGGGTTTCACTACCAACACAACGTAATTACCTCGATTCGTTAGAACAGCTTCCATCGAGTCTCTGCACCTATCCTTTTCCTTTGGGTTCTAGTTTGAGAACCACTTGTTTTTTCAAAAAAGGGATTTGGCTCAGGATTGCCCATTTTTCATTCCCGGGTTTCTCTGAATTTGGAAGTTACCACTTAGCAGGTTTCCATACCAAGGCTCAATACAATCAAGTCCGTAGCGTCTACCGATTTCGCCATATCCCCATTTTCCTTTTCTTTGAAACCAGGATTCCTTGTGTAATTTCATCCATCTCTTAGTTTTTTTTGAATCATTGAATTCATTATTCGACGTAGTCTAGCAGCTCGTCTCTATTTGAGAGACCTCGCTTATTGCAATTCAGAATTGAATTGATTCTATCGTTGATCGATTTGCAATTCAATCGGAATCAATATATCCAAAAATTTTTCTCTCCCCCGCTTATCCCCCTTATTTTTTTAGAGTATTCAAAATCTTACTATAACGCTTGATATTCATTCTTTTTTTTTCTAATCAGAATTAGAAATTTCATTTGCTATGATTCTATCTTCTCCTTAGTGAAATATTAATCCTTAAATTATTAACAAATAACAAAAAAATATCTCAAAAAATGTATATAATAAAGAGAAAATGCCAATCTCTTGGCATTTTCTCTTTGTTATATTATTCATATATATTATTCTTTTCTATGTATTAGATTATTCGTCCGAGCCATATAAAATTGAAAATATCTGAAATCCAATTCAATAGAGAATAGAAATTGGAATCGATTCTATTAGAAAAATTGATTTGCGAATTAGAGAAATAAAAAGAAAGTTCAATTAATTCTATAATCCTATTTCAAAATATCATAATTAATTCTATAATCCTATTTCAAAATATAATTTAGTTAAGCATATAAAGCTAACTTTATCTTTATGAAATTCTAGTTTGTTTTTCTAAGTAGAACTTCAAATTTCGAACTAGTTAATAACTAAGATTAATAATTAAGATCTTACATTTTCAAGATTTCCTATATATATTTCTATTTGTTACACTATTTATGTTATGTAAGCCCACTTAGCTCAGAGGTTAGAGCATCGCATTTGTAATGCGAGGGTCATCGGTTCAAATCCGATAGTCGGCTTTTTTCTCTATCGATGTTCCATGAACAAGAATATCTCTCTTTTTTTCCGAATTAAATGGAGAATGCAGGGTCTATTATGCCGTTCTACCTTACAATTTAGCTAGATACAAAACATTAAAATAAATAATATATATACAAAAAATCCAGATGTTGATGAAATTCCATTTTTTGTGGTACTTTAGTACATTTTACTCTGTTTATCCTTTAGTTTAATTCAGTTTTAATTTCGATGTATTCTGTAATGTAAATACAATGAAATTTATTGTGTAAAATGAAATTTCAATAAAATACAAAAGGAGTCTTCATGTCCCGTTATCGAGGACCTCGTTTAAAAAAAATACGCCGTCTGGGAGCTTTACCAGGACTCACTAGAAAAACGCCTAAATCCGGAAGTAATCTGAAAAAGAAATTCCAGTCTGGGAAAAAAGAGCAATATCGTATTCGTCTTCAAGAAAAACAGAAATTGCGTTTTCATTATGGTCTGACAGAGCGACAATTACTTAGATATGTACATATCGCTGGAAAAGCAAAAAGGTCAACAGGTCAGGTTTTACTACAATTACTTGAAATGCGTTTGGATAATATCGTTTTTCGATTGGGTATGGCTTCAACCATTCCTGGGGCCCGGCAATTAGTTAACCATAGACATATTTTAGTTAATGGTCGTATAGTTGATATACCAAGTTTTCGTTGCAAACCCCGAGATATTATTACTACGAAGGATAACCAAAGATCAAAACGTCTGGTTCAAAATTCTATTGCTTCATCCGATCCGGGCAAATTGCCAAAGCATTTGACGGTTGACACATTGCAATATAAAGGACTAGTACAAAAAATCCTAGATAGGAAGTGGGTCGGTCTTAAAATAAATGAGTTGTTAGTTGTAGAATATTACTCTCGTCAGACTTGAACTTAACGAAAAAAGGAAAGGTTCATAGAATTTTTTTCCCCTTCCCCGAACTAAATCGACCTAAGGCTCTTAATTTGTATTTTCCCATTCACCTAGCAGAAATAGATTAACCCTAGGATCTTTTTTTATTTTTTTTTTCCTCTATGTGTATTTTACATACCGCAGTAATTTGCTATAGAGAATTTCTATTAAATATTAAATAAAGGTATTATTGCTGAAATAAATTCTTATTTGATACATTGTGATCGGTAACGTTGATGAATTAAGAGAAACGGAAAGAGAGGGATTCGAACCCTCGGTAAACAAAAGTCTACATAGCATTTCCAATGCTACGCCTTAAACCGCTCGGCCATCTCTCCTACATAATCTTATTATGGAAAATAAACTGAGTGAATAGCGAGTTTTCGTATTCCTGCAGTGCAGGTACAGCCACAACCGCAGGGGGATTCCATAGCTCTATTGGAAAAATTCCTTTTCATCTAAGTGGAAGGATCCTGGATTTTTTTTACTAGGAATTCTGCTCCCTCAAAAGTTTTTCTTTGGGGAAAACCCAAATAAAAAGAGAATGGAAGAATTCTTCTTATTCCATAAGAAAATAAAGGAACCCTAGAATTCTATTTGCATAAGGTACGTTACGCCGTACAATCTAAATATAAAAAAGTACGGGATAATTAATGACTTTGAAAACGCAAAATAGTTGATGAGAGAAGTTGTTGTTGAGAAATAAGAAAGTGGAATCAAATCCAATCTTAGTCAAATATTTAATATCTCTTCTTGTCCAAACAGAAGGAAAAGGAGACAGTTTGAGCTGAGCGGAAAATTCATACCTCTCTTATCTATTTAGAGCATATGGATCAATTTATAAGAATTTCATGTTTAGTTTTTATGTTATTTTGTGATAGAATGAAAAGAATTCTATATAGAATAGATTGGGAATTATGCCTAGATCCCGTATAAATGGAAATTTCATTGATAAGACCTCCTCGATTGTAGCCAATATTTTATTGCAAATAATTCCGACAACCTCAGGGGAAAAAAAGGCATTTACTTATTATAGAGATGGTGCGATTTGACTCTTTTTTTTTTTTACCCTACCTACATCTCAGTCTTACGAGAAAGAGAGGGAGTTCGCATAGAGAGAACAAAATTAGTAAAGGAAACCCACGCTTGGGGAAGGTGAGGTGAACTAACAATTCCTTCTGTCGTGTATCCTCGATTGATGTGGCCTCAGATGCTTCAATTGTAGATTTGAGTATTGAGCGAAAGGTTACACCTACAGGATAGGTTCTGTATTACAGGCCAATCCTACACTACTAGTACCAATAGGCAGCATAGGGGAAAAAAGCACTACACCTCGAAATAGGAATCAACAAGAGAAAAAACTTTGTTAGAAATTAGCCCTTTCCTGATCGGTATCAGGGTTGGGAAGAATGGTTGGGATAACAAACAACCATCGGGTTTGTACTTTGGATACCCTTAGAACCATCAAAGGTCGTTGAAGTGGCTAATTCCTCTAAATAGGAGGCGTTGAGAACAAAGAAAGTCTTGGAGCTATCGTTTTCCTCTAGCATTAATAAAATTCATTGGTGTTAAGAAAAACCTCTTGGGGGAAGGTTGGCTAGAGATTTCTTGGAAAAATACCAGCCCCTTTCGGTCCATAATGAGATGGGACTAATTCTATTTTCTATAGATTTTTCGCTTAGTACATAGATTTTTCGCTTAGTACTATGTACAGAAGGGAGGAGCCGTATGAGATGAAAACCTCATGTACGGTTTTGGAACGGAGATTTTTTGAATAGAATGAACGACCGTAACGGATGTTGGCTCAATCCGAAGGAAATTATGCGGAAGCTTTGCAGAATTATTATGAAGCTACGCGACTAGAAATTGATCCCTATGATCGAAGTTATATACTATATAACATAGGCCTTATACACACAAGCAATGGAGAGCATACAAAGGCTTTGGAATATTATTTCCGGGCGCTAGAACGAAACCCCTTCTTACCACAAGCTTTTAATAATATGGCCGTGATCTGTCATTACGTGCGACTATCTCCACTATAGAAAGAAGAAAAAAAAAGGATGCATTATTCTAGTAAATACTAGAAAAAAAGGCTTTCTACATAGGGATCGTCAAAACAACGATTTTGCCCTATCAGCTGTAGGAAGGAAGGACACTTCATGAGAATCAAAATAGGAAGAAAGTCGAGCCTATACTACTACTCTATGGATAAAGTCTCAAATTGATAGAGAAAGCACCGTAAAGATCAATTAGTGAGCGACTGGGTCGATACAACTAAAAAAACTGCTTAATTATACCATGATATGGGGCAAAATTTAGGAATCCGCTTATGTAATAGAGCCGATCCACTAAAGGATTAAGCAGCGGTGTAGTATCAGATCCCAAAGATAGTAAGTTCTTTTTTCTTTCTTATAGGTATGGGAAAAAGTCTTTTTCAAGGATTCTATAGAAATTTCATATATGAAAGAAACGAAACCGAGATAGTTACCTTTCAGAAAATTCGAACGAAGGATATAAGTCTATCTATGCTTCATTTTTCTGAAGGTGGGAGAAAAGATCAAACTGATTATTGATCAAAATTAGGGTTTGAAACTTAGGTAATTAACTTCTTCTGCTTAACCCAAGAAGAAATTGGATCGATTTTTGAGAAATCGAATTCAGTTAAGATAAGGGAAATTAAGATAGCAATTTCTGAGCCGTATGAGGTAGGAAACTCTCAAGTACGGTTCTAGGGGAAGGAACTGCCTATTCCGACCGAGGAGAACAGGCCATTCTACAGGGTGATTCGGAGATTGCGGAAGCTTGGTTTGATCAAGCTGCTGAGTATTGGAAACAAGCTATAGCGCTTACTCCGGGAAATTATATTGAAGCACAGAACTGGTTGAAGATTACGAAGCGCTTTGAATTTGAATAAGACCACTCTCCATTAAAAAAAATGGTGGTTTGGTTGTTGATCCATTAATCAAATAATTTAGGTAGGAAGATCAAATCAAAAATTTCATTATATCCCTTTCTTCTACCTTCGATTTTATATCATATTTCATAAGGATAAAAAGTAGGGATAGGTTCTAGAACAGAAGTAATAAAGCAAATAAAAGGGGGGTAATCTAAATATTCCTACCTAATATATCAGGACGGTCTTATTAATAATTCTAATAAGTTTAATAATTCTAATAAGTTATCTTGAAATTTGGAATCGAATAAAAAATCTATATTATGCTCACTCAAGGAAAGTAGGTGTAGATAGGGGGTTATACCCTCAAAAAAATACACTAGCTTCTTAAATTAAAACATAAAAAAAAGATTTTTTTGTTACGTCGGGAAATAATTTTCCAGGATAACCAATGTCCGTTAGGCACCTAATCTTTATGTCATAATAGATCCGAACACTTGCCTCGGATTGACTTCAATATATAATTGCTCCAGTGAATAACTAAAAAAAAAATAGAAGGACGGTAGATAGTAAAGAAAAGGACTAATCATAATATCTATCTTTCAAAGATTCACTAAAAAGACAGTTGGCGGGTCTCTTTGTATGTCTTGTCCGGAAAGAGGAGGACTTAATGATTATTCGTTCGCCGGAACCAGAAGTTAAAATTGTTGTGGATAGGGATCCTGTAAAAACATCTTTTGAGGAATGGGCCAGACCCGGGCATTTTTCAAGAACAATAGCTAAGGGCCCTGATACTACCACTTGGATCTGGAACCTACATGCTGATGCTCACGATTTCGATAGTCATACTGGTGATTTGGAGGAGATCTCTCGAAAAATCTTTAGTGCTCATTTCGGTCAACTCTCCATTATCTTTCTTTGGTTAAGTGGCATGTACTTCCACGGTGCCCGTTTTTCCAATTATGAAGCATGGCTAAGCGATCCTACTCACATTGGACCCAGTGCTCAGGTAGTTTGGCCAATAGTAGGGCAAGAAATTTTGAATGGTGATGTAGGCGGGGGTTTCCGAGGAATCCAAATAACCTCCGGGTTTTTTCAGATTTGGCGAGCATCTGGAATAACTAGTGAATTACAACTCTATTGTACCGCAATCGGTGCATTGATTTTTGCATCGTTAATGCTTTTTGCTGGTTGGTTCCATTATCACAAAGCCGCTCCCAAATTGGCCTGGTTCCAAGATGTAGAATCCATGTTGAATCACCACTTAGCGGGGTTATTAGGACTTGGGTCTCTTTCTTGGGCGGGACACCAAATCCATGTATCTTTACCGATTAACCAATTTCTCGACGCTGGGGTTGATCCTAAAGAGATACCACTTCCTCATGAATTTATCTTGAATCGTGACCTTTTGGCTCAACTTTATCCTAGTTTTGCCGAAGGAGCAACCCCCTTTTTCACCTTGAATTGGTCCAAATACGCGGAATTTCTTACTTTTCGCGGAGGACTAGATCCAATAACCGGTGGCCTATGGTTGAGCGATATTGCGCACCATCATTTAGCTATTGCTATTCTTTTCCTGATCGCTGGTCATATGTATAGGACCAACTGGGGTATTGGTCATGGACTTAAAGATATTTTGGAGGCTCATAAGGGCCCATTTACAGGACAAGGCCATAAGGGTCTCTATGAAATCCTAACAACGTCATGGCATG